GCTAGTGTAGCTTAATTTTAAAGCATAGCACTGAAAATGCTAAGATGAAAAATAAAATTTTTCCACGAGCACGCAAGGTTTGGTCCTAGCCTCAGTATTAATTGTAACCAAAATTACACATGCAAGTTTCAACACTCCCGTGAGAATGCCCTGATCAATCTATCAATTGATTAGGAGCAGGTATCAGGCACACACACACGTAGCCCAAGACACCTTGCTTAGCCACACCCCCAAGGGATTCCAGCAGTGATAAACATTGACATATAAGCGCAAGCCTGAATCAGTTAAGGTTGACAGAGTCGGTAAATCTCGTGCCAGCCACCGCGGTTATACGAGTAACTCATATTAATACTTTACGGCGTAAAGAGTGGTTTAAGAACATCTTATAATAACTAAAGCTAAGACCTCATCTAGCTGTTACACGCATTCATGGGCAGAACCACCAACAACGAAAGTGACTTTATTAAACCAGAAATCTTGACCCCACGACAGTTAAGCCCCAAACTAGGATTAGATACCCTACTATGCTTAACTCCAAACTTAGACAATAATACACCCTATTGTCCGCCAGAGTACTACAAGCGCTAGCTTAAAACCCAAAGGACTTGGCGGTGTCCCAAACCCACCTAGAGGAGCCTGTTCTATAACCGATAATCCCCGTTAAACCTCACCACTTCTAGCCATTCCCGCCTATATACCGCCGTCGTCAGCTCACCCTGTGAAGGTGATAAAAGTAAGCAAAAAGAACCTACCTCCCATACGTCAGGTCGAGGTGTAGCGAATGAAGTGGAAAGAAATGGGCTACATTTTCTACCAAGAAAACACGGACAGTAAACTGAAAAATTACTTTAAGGTGGATTTAGCAGTAAAAGAAGATTAGAGTACTTCCTTGAAACCGGCTCTGGGACGCGCACACACCGCCCGTCACTCTCCTCAATTAAACCTCACTTTTTATTTAAAACAACTTCTACAACAAGAGGAGGCAAGTCGTAACATGGTAAGTGTACTGGAAAGTGCACTTGGAATCAAAATATAGCTAAATCAGTAAAGCACCTCCCTTACACTGAGGATATACCCGTGCAATTCGGATTATTTTGAACCTTAAAACTAGCCTACCCCACACCATTTAAACCCAACCTTATCAATTATATCCTACACCCTAACACTAAACCAAAACATTTTATGCTTTTAAGTATGGGCGACAGAACAAAACCCCCAGCGCAATAGATTATGTACCGCAAGGGAAAGTTGAAAAAGAAATGAAACAAATCATCAAAGTACTAAAAAGCAGAGATTCAATCTCGTACCTTTTGCATCATGATTTAGCTAGAAAAACTAGGCAAAAAGACTTTAAGTCTACCTCCCCGAAACTAAACGAGCTACTTCGGAGCAGCATATTAGAGCCAACCCATCTCTGTGGCAAAAGAGTGGGAAGACTTCCAAGTAGCGGTGACAGACCTAACGAGTTTAGTGATAGCTGGTTACCCAAAAAAAGAACTTAAATTCTGCATTAATTTCTTCAATACCAAACAAGAAACTCCTACCAAGGTACAACATAAAAATTAATAGTTATTTAAAAGAGGTACAGCCCTTTTAAATTAAGACACAACTTTCAAAGGCGGGTAATGATCATATTAACTAAGGATTATTCTCCCCAGTGGGCCTAAAAGCAGCCACCTGCAAAGTAAGCGTCACAGCTCCAGACCCCTAACAACCTTTAATCCAGATAACATCTCAAAACCCCCTCACCATATATTGGGTTATTTTATTAAACCTATAAAAGAACTAATGCTAAAATGAGTAATAAGAGGCCAAACCTCTCCTTACACCAGTGTAAGTCAGAAAGAATTAAATCACTGACAATTAAACGATCCCAGACTGAGGCAATAATACCAATACATTATTAACAAGAAAACCTTATTTAACTATTCGTTAACCCTACACAGGAGTGTATAAAGGAAAGATTAAAAGAAAATAAAGGAACTCGGCAAACATAAACTCCGCCTGTTTACCAAAAACATCGCCTCTTGCTTCAACACTATAAGAGGTCCCGCCTGCCCTGTGACAATGTTTAACGGCCGCGGTATTTTGACCGTGCGAAGGTAGCGTAATCACTTGTCTTTTAAATGAAGACCCGTATGAAAGGCACCACGAGAGTTTAACTGTCTCTATTTTCTAATCAATGAAATTGATCTTCCCGTGCAGAAGCGGGTATAACAACATTAGACGAGAAGACCCTATGGAGCTTCAAACACTTAAATTAATTATCCATAATCCATCCATCCACGGACCTAAAAATAACATAATACCCCTAATTTAATTGTTTTTGGTTGGGGTGACCAAGGGGAAAAATCAATCCCCCTTATCGACTGAGTACTCAAATACTTAAAAACTAGAATGACAATTCTAATTAATAAAATATTTATCGAAAAATGACCCAGGATTAACCTGATCAATGAACCAAGTTACCCTAGGGATAACAGCGCAATCCTTTCCCAGAGTCCCTATCGACGAAAGGGTTTACGACCTCGATGTTGGATCAGGACATCCTAATGGTGCAACCGCTATTAAGGGTTCGTTTGTTCAACGATTAACAGTCCTACGCGATCTGAGTTCAGACCGGAGAAATCCAGGTCAGTTTCTATCTATGAATTAATTTTTCCTAGTACGAAAGGACCGGAAAAATGGAGCCAATGTTCTTAACACGCCCCATTTTCACCTATTGAAATTAACTAAAATAGGTAAGAAAACATAACCCCTTTCCCCAAAAAAAGGGGAATGTTAAGGTGGCAGAGCCTGGTAAATGCAAAAGACCTAAGCCCTTTAATCCAGAGGTTCAAATCCTCTCCTTAACTATGATCCAAACCACTATACTTTATATTATTAATCCATTAGCCTACATCATCCCAGTCCTCCTAGCCACTGCCTTCCTAACCCTAGTTGAACGAAAAATCCTTGGCTATATACAATTCCGCAAAGGTCCTAATGTAGTAGGAGGACCTTACGGACTTCTTCAACCAATCGCAGATGGCCTAAAACTATTCATTAAAGAACCTATCCGACCATCAACATCCTCACCATTTCTATTTCTTGCTGCCCCAACTATTGCCCTAGCCCTCGCCCTACTCATATGAATACCCCTCCCCCTTCCACACTCAATCATTAACATTAACCTAGGCCTCCTATTTATACTAGCAATTTCAAGCCTAACAGTCTACACAATCTTAGCCTCCGGATGAGCATCAAACTCAAAATACGCCCTAATAGGGGCCCTACGAGCTGTAGCACAAACCATCTCCTATGAAGTAAGCCTAGGCCTCATTCTCTTATCAATAATTATCCTAGCCGGAGGATTTACTCTTCATACCTTCAACCTAGCCCAAGAAACAATCTGATTCCTAATCCCAAGTTGACCATTAGCTATATTATGATATGTTTCTACCCTAGCAGAAACTAACCGAGCACCATTTGACCTAACAGAAGGAGAATCAGAACTCGTATCAGGATTTAACATTGAATACGCAGCAGGTCCATTCGCCCTGTTCTTCTTAGCTGAATATACTAACATCTTAATAATAAATACTCTATCAGTCATCCTATTCTTAGGCACCTCATACAATCCCATAATCCCACAAATTTCAACACTGATCTTAATAACCAAGGCCACCTTACTAACCATTATCTTCCTATGAATTCGAGCATCATACCCACGATTCCGCTATGACCAATTAATACACCTCGTGTGAAAAAACTTCCTACCGCTCACCCTAGCCATTATCCTATGACACATAGCCATCCCACTCGCAACAGCGAGTCTCCCCCCATTAACCTAGGAAGCGTGCCTGAACTAAAGGACCACTTTGATAGAGTGGATTATGAGAGTTAAACTCTCTCCACTTCCCCTAGAAAAATAGGACTCGAACCTACACTCAAGAGATCAAAACCCTTGGTACTTCCAATTATACTATTTCCTAAGTAAAGTCAGCTAATTAAGCTTTTGGGCCCATACCCCAACCACGTTGGTTCAAATCCTTCCTTTACTAATGAACCCAATAATTCTATTTATAATAATCTCAAGTCTTGGCCTAGGCACTACCCTAACATTTATTGGATCACACTGACTCCTAATTTGAATAGGCCTTGAAATCAACACTCTAGCTATCATCCCTTTAATAATCCACCAACACCACCCACGAGCAGTAGAAGCCACCACAAAATACTTCATCACACAAGCCACTGCCTCAACTTTACTTTTATTCGCTAGCGTAACAAACGCTTGGACTTCAGGAGAATGAAGTCTTACTGAAATGCTCAATCCAACCTCTGCCACACTAATCACCATCGCTCTAGCACTAAAAATCGGCCTAGCACCACTACACTTCTGATTACCAGAAGTCCTTCAAGGATTAGACCTTATCACAGGACTAATCTTATCCACATGACAAAAACTCGCCCCCCTCGCTATCCTTTTACAACTTTACCCTCTACTAAACCCAAACCTACTCCTATCCTTAGGTATTTCCTCAACAATTGTAGGAGGATGAGGAGGACTTAACCAAACACAACTACGAAAAATCCTAGCTTACTCATCAATCGCCCACCTAGGATGAATAATTACAATCCTTCATTACTCACCTAGCCTAACACAACTTAACCTACTTCTATATATTATCATAACCCTCACAACCTTCCTTCTATTCAAAACATTTAACTCAACCAAAATCAATTCAATTGCCACCTCCTCATCCAAATCACCACTCCTAACCATCCTTACCTTAATAACCCTTTTATCCCTAGGAGGACTACCTCCACTATCCGGCTTCATACCAAAATGATTAATCCTACAAGAACTCTCAAAACAAGCCCTACCTATTCCAGCCATTATCATAGCCTTAGCAACCCTCCTAAGTCTATTCTTCTACCTACGTTTATGCTACGCTACAACATTAACCATATCACCTAACCCCATCTTCATATCCTCATCATGACGAACAAACTCTAACCAACCTAATCTGATCTTATCATCATCAACCTCTTTATCAATTCTCCTCCTTCCATTAACCCCCACTGTATTAATGCTATCACTATAAGAAATTTAGGTTAACTAGACCAAAAGCCTTCAAAGCTTTAAACAGAAGTGAAAATCTTCTAATTTCTGATAAGATCTGCAAGACTCTATCTCACATCTTCTGAATGCAACCCAGATGCTTTAACTAAGCTAAGACCTTCTAGATAAATAGGCCTCGATCCTATAAAATCTTAGTTAACAGCTAAGCGTTCAATCCAGCGAACTTTTATCTAGACTTACTCCCGCCGCCTTAACAAAGGCGGGAGTAAGCCCCGGGAGGACTCACCCTCCATCTTTGGATTTGCAATCCAACGTAATCTTTACTACAAGGCTGTGGTAAGAAGAGGGATTTAACCTCTGTTTACGGAGCTACAATCCGCCACTTAATACTCAGCCATCTTACCTGTGGCAATTAATCGTTGACTATTTTCTACAAACCACAAAGATATTGGCACCCTATACTTGATCTTTGGTGCATGAGCTGGAATAGTAGGGACAGCTTTAAGTTTACTTATCCGAGCTGAACTAAGTCAGCCTGGGTCCCTTCTAGGTGACGACCAAATCTACAATGTTATTGTAACTGCCCATGCTTTTGTAATGATCTTTTTTATAGTTATACCTGTAATGATTGGGGGGTTTGGCAATTGACTTGTTCCATTAATAATCGGTGCCCCCGACATGGCCTTCCCACGAATAAACAACATAAGCTTTTGACTTCTTCCACCCTCCTTTCTTTTACTCCTGGCTTCAGCTGGAGTTGAAGCAGGGGCTGGAACTGGCTGAACAGTTTACCCCCCTTTAGCTGGCAACCTAGCCCATGCCGGAGCGTCCGTGGACTTGGCAATCTTCTCCTTACACTTAGCTGGTATTTCATCAATCTTAGCCTCAATCAACTTTATTACGACCATTATTAACATAAAACCCCCAGCCATCTCCCAATACCAAACGCCCTTGTTTGTCTGATCAATCCTTGTAACCACCATCCTCCTTTTACTTTCACTTCCTGTTTTAGCAGCTGGAATTACGATACTACTAACCGACCGTAACCTAAATACAACATTCTTTGATCCTGCTGGCGGGGGAGATCCCATTCTATACCAACATTTATTCTGATTCTTTGGTCACCCAGAAGTATACATTCTAATCCTACCAGGCTTTGGAATAATCTCACATGTAGTAGCTTACTATTCAGGAAAAAAAGAACCATTTGGTTATATGGGAATAGTCTGAGCAATAATAGCAATTGGACTACTAGGTTTTATTGTCTGAGCCCACCATATATTTACAGTTGGAATAGATGTTGATACTCGAGCCTACTTTACTTCAGCAACAATAATTATTGCTATTCCAACAGGTGTTAAAGTATTCAGTTGATTAGCTACCCTTCATGGAGGCTCCATCAAATGAGAAACTCCCCTACTATGAGCTCTTGGATTCATTTTCCTTTTTACAGTAGGGGGACTGACCGGAATCGTCCTAGCTAACTCCTCTTTAGATATTGTTCTTCATGATACTTATTATGTAGTAGCCCATTTTCACTATGTCCTATCCATAGGCGCAGTATTTGCTATTATAGCAGGCTTTATCCATTGATTCCCTTTAATCTCAGGCTATACTCTCCACTCTACATGAACAAAAATCCAATTCGCAATTATATTCATTGGGGTCAACCTAACTTTCTTTCCACAACATTTCCTAGGCCTTGCTGGAATACCACGACGATACTCAGATTACCCAGACGCATATACACTCTGAAACACTATCTCCTCTATTGGCTCTTTAATTTCCCTAGTCGCTGTAATTATACTCCTATTTATTATCTGAGAAGCATTCGCATCAAAACGAGAAGTCCTATCCATTGAACTCCCCCATACAAATGTCGAATGACTACATGGCTGCCCACCCCCTCATCACACATATGAAGAACCAACATTCGTCCAAATCCAACGAACTTCTTTTTAACAAGAAAGGAAGGAATTGAACCCCCATATGTTAGTTTCAAGCTAACCACATCACCACTCTGCCACTTTCTTAATTAAGATTCTAGTAAAACATATTACACTGCCTTGTCAAGACAAAATTGTGAGTTTAAACCTCACGAATCTTATCCCAATGGCACACCCCTCACAATTAGGATTTCAAGATGCAGCCTCCCCAGTTATGGAAGAACTTATTCACTTTCACGACCACACATTAATAATCGTATTTCTAATTAGCGCCCTAGTTCTTTATATTATTACAGCAATAGTATCAACAAAACTTACAAACAAATATATCTTAGATTCCCAAGAAATTGAAATTGTATGAACTATCTTACCTGCTATCATTCTTATCATAATTGCCCTACCATCCCTACGAATTTTATACCTCATAGACGAAATTAACGATCCCCATTTAACTATTAAAGCCATAGGCCATCAATGATATTGAAGCTACGAATATACAGACTACGAAGACCTAGGATTTGACTCTTATATAATTCAAACCCAAGACTTGACCCCTGGGCAATTCCGTCTATTAGAAACAGATCACCGAATAGTAGTACCCATAGAATCACCTATCCGTGTCCTAGTTTCCGCAGAAGATGTCCTGCATTCATGAACTGTCCCAGCTTTAGGAGTAAAAATAGACGCAGTCCCAGGACGACTAAATCAAACCGCCTTCATTATTTCCCGTCCAGGTGTCTATTATGGTCAATGTTCAGAAATCTGTGGGGCCAATCACAGCTTTATACCTATTGTAGTAGAAGCTGTCCCACTAGAACATTTCGAAACCTGATCTTCATTAATACTAGAAGAAGCCTCACTAAGAAGCTAAACCGGGCCTAGCATTAGCCTTTTAAGCTAAATATTGGTGACTCCCTACCACCCTTAGTGATATGCCTCAATTAAACCCGCACCCGTGATTCCCTATTCTCCTATTTTCATGAATTATCTTCTTAATAGTCCTACCAAACAAAGTAATAAAACACTCATTTAATAATAACCCTCTACCTAAAAATACTGAAAAACTTAAACCTGAACCCTGAAACTGACCATGAACATAAGCTTTTTTAATCAATTCTTAAGCCCATCACTCCTAGGAATCCCATTAATTGCTATAGCAATTATAATTCCCTGATTAATCTTCCCAACTCCAACCAACCGATGATTAAACAACCGACTCATAAACCTTCAAGCTTGATTTATCAACCGATTTACTTACCAACTTATACATCCAATTAATCTAGAAGGTCATAAATGAGCCACCTTATTAACAGCCCTAATATTATTTTTAATTACTATAAATCTCCTAGGACTACTTCCTTACACCTTCACACCAACAACCCAATTATCCCTTAATATAGCATTCGCCATCCCATTGTGATTAATGACCGTATTAATTGGTATACTCAACCAACCAACCATTGCACTAGGCCATCTTCTACCAGAAGGTACTCCAACACCTCTAGTACCAATCCTAATTATTATCGAAACTATTAGTTTATTTATTCGACCATTAGCATTAGGCGTCCGACTAACAGCCAACCTGACAGCAGGCCATCTCCTTATACAATTGATTGCAACCGCAGCCTTCGTCCTAATCTCCATTATACCAACTGTAGCTTTACTAACATCTCTAATTTTATTTCTTCTAACAATCTTAGAAGTTGCCGTGGCCATAATTCAAGCATACGTGTTCGTCTTACTTTTAAGTCTCTATTTACAAGAAAACGTTTAATGGCTCACCAAACACATGCATACCACATAGTTGATCCTAGCCCATGACCACTAACAGGAGCTACCGCCGCCCTACTCATAACATCAGGCTTAGCCATCTGATTCCATTTTCACTCCTTATCCCTACTTTACCTAGGACTCACTCTCCTACTATTAACCATAATCCAATGATGACGAGATATTATTCGAGAAGGAACATTCCAGGGTCACCACACACCCCCCGTTCAAAAAGGTCTTCGCTATGGAATAATTTTATTTATTGTATCAGAAGTTTTCTTTTTCCTTGGCTTTTTCTGAGCCTTCTACCACTCAAGCCTTGCTCCAACCCCAGAACTAGGAGGATGCTGACCACCAACAGGAATTAACCCACTAGATCCTTTTGAAGTCCCACTCCTAAACACCGCAGTACTTCTAGCCTCAGGTATCACAGTCACCTGAGCCCACCATAGTTTAATAGAAGGTAACCGGAAAGAAACAATCCAAGCTCTAACCCTCACCATTACCCTAGGATTTTACTTCACAGCCCTTCAAGCCATAGAATATTATGAAGCCCCATTCACTATCGCTGATGGAATCTACGGAACAACATTTTATGTTGCCACAGGTTTCCACGGCCTCCATGTTATTATTGGCTCAACATTTTTAGCAATTTGTCTCCTACGACAAATCCAATACCATTTTACATCAGAACATCATTTTGGCTTTGAAGCTGCTGCTTGATACTGACATTTTGTTGATGTAGTGTGATTATTCCTTTATGTATCCATCTATTGATGAGGCTCATAATTACCTTTCTAGTATAAACTAGTACAAGTGATTTCCAATTATTTAATCTTGGTTAAAATCCAAGGAAAAGTAATGAACCTCATCATATCTTCTGTCGCAACTACGGCCCTCATTTCCCTAATCCTCGCTATTATTGCTTTTTGACTGCCATCCATCAACCCCGATAATGAAAAACTATCCCCCTATGAATGTGGCTTTGACCCCCTAGGTAATGCACGTCTCCCATTCTCATTACGTTTTTTCCTAGTAGCCATTTTATTCCTACTCTTTGACCTAGAAATTGCCCTCCTCCTACCACTACCTTGAGGAGACCAACTATCAACACCATTCACCACTCTCCTATGGGCTACCATTATCCTAACTTTATTAACCTTAGGCCTTATTTATGAATGACTTCAAGGAGGACTTGAATGAGCAGAATAGATGTTTAGTCCAAATAAGACCATTAATTTCGGCTTAATAGATTATGGTGAAAACCCATAAACATCTTATGTCTCCTATATTCTTCAGCTTTTCCTCAGCATTTATCTTGGGTCTCATAGGCCTCGCATTTAACCGCTCGCATTTATTATCCGCCCTACTTTGCTTAGAAGGAATAATATTATCCTTATTTATCGCCACTGCCATCTGATCAATAACATTAAGCTCCACTTCATGTTCTATCGCTCCAATAATTCTCCTAACTTTCTCAGCCTGCGAAGCCAGTGCAGGCCTAGCTATTTTAGTAGCCACCTCACGAACCCATGGCTCTGACCACCTCCAAAACCTAAATCTTCTCCAATGCTAAAAATTCTAATCCCAACAATCATACTATTCCCCACTACATGGGTCACCCCCACAAAATGATTATGAATTACTACCTCCACCCATAGCCTTCTAATCGCATTCACAAGCCTACTTTATTTCAAATGGGATACAGACGTAGCATGAGACTTTTCTAACCAATACTTAGGAATTGACCCTCTTTCAGCCCCCCTATTGATTCTCACATGTTGATTACTTCCATTAATAATCCTAGCCAGCCAAAATCACATTTCCATAGAACCAATTGCCCGCCAACGAATTTACATCACCCTCCTAATCTCCCTTCAAACTTTCCTAATTTTAGCTTTCAGCGCCACAGAATTAATCTTATTTTATATTATATTTGAAGCCACACTTATCCCAACCCTTATTGTTATTACCCGATGAGGTAATCAGACAGAGCGCCTTAATGCAGGCACTTATTTTCTGTTCTACACATTATTTGGCTCCCTCCCATTATTAATTGCTCTCCTATTAATACAAAATAACCTAGGCACCCTATCTATAATTATCTTACAATACCCACAATCCTTTAATCTATCCTCATGAGCTGACAAGTTCTGATGGCTTGCCTGCCTTATTGCCTTCCTCGTAAAAATACCACTTTACGGAGTCCACCTCTGATTACCAAAAGCCCACGTCGAGGCCCCAATTGCCGGCTCAATGATTTTAGCCGCAGTCCTACTTAAACTAGGAAGTTACGGAATAATACGAATTATCGTCATACTCAACCCCCTTACCAAAGAAATAGCTTATCCTTTTATAATCTTAGCTATCTGAGGCATTATTATAACCAGCTCTATCTGCCTGCGACAAACTGACCTAAAATCCCTAATTGCTTACTCATCAGTCAGCCATATAGGATTAGTCGCCGGAGCAATTCTCATCCAAACACCATGAAGTTTCGCAGGAGCTACTACACTAATAATCGCCCATGGACTAATCTCATCATCCCTGTTCTGCCTAGCTAACACCAATTATGAACGAATCCATAGCCGAACAATATTACTAGCTCGAGGCATCCAAATCATCCTTCCACTAATAGCAACCTGATGATTCCTCACTAATCTCGCTAACCTTGCTTTACCCCCAACACCTAACCTCATAGGAGAACTCTTAATTATTACTTCCTTATTTAATTGATCTAGTTGAACTATCATTTTAACAGGATTAGGGGTATTGATTACAGCCTCATATTCTTTATATATATTCTTAATAACACAACACGGTCCCACCTCACAACACCTGCTTTCAATAAATCCTACACATACACGAGAACATTTACTCCTCAACCTCCATCTCATCCCCACAATCCTACTAATCTTTAAACCAGAACTTATCTGAGGCTGAACACTTTGTACTTATAGTTTAATTAAAAACATTAGATTGTGGTTCTAAAAATAAAAGTTAAAACCTTTTTAATTACCAAGAGAGGTCTGGGACACAAAGAACTGCTAATTCTTTACTTTCATGGTTCAAATCCATGGCTCACTTAGCTATTGAAAGATAACAGAAATCTACTGGTCTTAGGAACCAGAAACTCTTGGTGCAAATCCAAGCATTAGCTATGAATACCATCTTCAACTCATCCTTCCTCTTAATTTTTATTATACTTATTCACCCACTCATCACAACCCTTTCCCCCAAAGAACTTAACCCAAGTTGAGCCTCCTCACACGCTAAATCCTCCGTAAAAATTTCATTCTTCATCAGCCTTATTCCCCTATTCATCTTCCTAGACCAAGGCTTAGAATCCATCACAACCAATTGAAGCTGAATTAACATTGGACCATTTGACATTAACATAAGTTTCAAATTTGACTTCTACTCAATCATTTTCACCCCCGTAGCCCTATACGTTACCTGATCCATTCTCGAATTTGCCCTATGATACATACACTCAGACCCCAATATTAACCGCTTCTTTAAATACCTCCTACTTTTCTTAATCTCAATAATTATCCTAGTCACTGCCAATAATTTATTTCAATTATTTATTGGCTGAGAAGGAGTAGGAATTATATCATTCCTTCTCATCGGCTGATGATACAGTCGAACAGACGCAAATACCGCCGCTCTCCAAGCTGTAATTTACAACCGCATAGGCGACATTGGACTTATCTTAAGCATAGCCTGATTAGCTATAAGTCTTAATTCATGAGAAATTCAACAAATCTTCATCTTATCTAAAGACATAAACTTAACCTTACCGCTCTTAGGCCTAATTTTAGCCGCAACTGGCAAGTCCGCACAATTCGGACTTCACCCATGACTTCCCTCAGCCATAGAAGGCCCCACACCAGTCTCCGCCCTACTCCACTCTAGCACAATAGTTGTAGCTGGCATTTTCCTACTAATCCGCCTTCACCCTATTATACAAAACAACCACCTTATCCTCACAACATGCTTATGCTTAGGAGCCCTTACAACATTATTTACTGCCACATGTGCCCTTACTCAAAACGACATCAAAAAAATCATTGCTTTCTCAACATCAAGCCAACTAGGCCTAATAATAGTCACAATTGGCCTAAATCAACCACAACTAGCCTTCCTCCACATTTGCACTCACGCCTTTTTCAAGGCTATGCTTTTCCTCTGCTCCGGTTCAATTATTCACAGCCTCAATGACGAACAGGACATTCGCAAAATAGGAGGCCTTCACAAACTCTTACCATTCACTTCATCATCCTTAACTATTGGTAGCCTAGCCCTTACAGGCATACCCTTCCTATCAGGCTTTTTCTCAAAAGACGCCATCATCGAATCAATAAACACTTCCCATTTAAACGCCTGAGCCCTTATCCTCACTATAATTGCAACCTCATTCACAGCCATTTATAGCCTCCGTCTCATCTTTTTCACTTTAATAAAATACCCACGATTCAATTCATTACTTCCTATTAATGAAAACCACTCCCTACTAATTAACCCAATCAAACGGCTCGCCTACGGAAGCATTATTGCCGGCCTAATCATTACCTCTAATCTACCTCCCACAAAAACCCAAATTATAACTATAGCCCCCCTACTTAAATTATCCGCCCTCTTAGTAACAATTATTGGCCTACTTCTAGCACTAGAACTAGCAAACTTGACCTCCACCCAACTCAAAATCACCCCAACCTTACCCACATATCACTTCTCAAACATATTAGGCTATTTCCCACAAATCATCCACCACATCTTACCAAAAATAAACCTAACTTGAGCCCAACACATCTCAACACACCTCATCGACCAAACCTGAAATGAAAAACTCGGCCCAAAAAATACCTTAATCCAACAGACCCTTATAATTAAACTATCAACTAAACCCCAACAAGGCCTAATTAAAACCTACCTTACACTTCTCTTCTTAACATTAACCCTAGCCACCCTAATCACCTTATCTTAAACTACACGCAAAGCCCCTCAAGACACACCACGAACCAACTCTAAAACCACAAACAATGTCAAAAGCAAAACCCATCCCCCCAACACTAACATCCACCCCCCACTAGAATAAAGCAAAGCCACCCCACTAAAATCACTACGAACCACCCCTAAATTATTAATCTCCTCAACACCTACCCACCCCAACCCTGACCATTCAATTACAAAATAACTCCCAACGAAAACAAGACCTGCCAAGTAAATACCTACATACGACAAAACAGACCAACTTCCCCACGACTCAGGATAAGGCTCAGCAGCAAGTGCCGCTGTATAGACAAAAACTACCAACATCCCCCCCAAATAAATTAAAAACAGAACTAAAGATATAAAAGACCCTCCATATCCTACTAATAAACCACACCCTACACCAGAAGCCATGACTAACCCCAATGCAGCAAAATACGGAGAAGGATTAGACGCTACCCCTATCAACCCTAAAACTAAACCAATCATTATCACAAACATGAAATAGACCATTACTCCCACCTGGACTTTAACCAAGACTAATAACTTGAAAAACTATCGTTGTTAATTCAACTATAAGAATCTAATGACCCAAAACATCCGAAAAACCCACCCACTACTAAAAATCATTAACCACACCCTAGTAGATCTCCCTGCCCCATCAAACATCTCAGCCTGATGAAATTTCGGCTCACTTCTAGGACTCTGCCTAATTATCCAAATTCTGACAGGATTATTCTTAGCCATACATTATACCGCAGATATCTCCTTAGCCTTCTCCTCAGTCACCCATATCTGCCGCGATGTCAACTACGGCTGACTAATTCGTAATATCCACGCCAACGGCGCCTCTTTATTCTTCATCTGCATTTACCTACACATCGCCCGAGGCCTATACTATGGCTCCTACTTACTCAAAGAAACATGAAACATTGGAGTAATTCTACTATTCCTACTAATAGCCACAGCCTTCGTAGGCTATGTTCTACCCTGAGGACAAATATCCTTCTGAGGCGCCACAGTCATCACCAACCTTCTATCCGCATTCCCTTACATTGGAGACACCCTGGTCCAATGAATCTGAGGTGGATTCTCAATCGACAATGCCACCCTAACCCGGTTCTTTGCTTTCCATTTTCTCCTACCATTCCTAATTATCGCATTCACTCTAATACATTTTCTTTTCCTACATGAAACAGGCTCTAATAACCCAATAGGTCTGAACTCCGACATAGATAAAATCCCCTTCCACCCTTACTTCTCATACAAAGACATCTTTGGCTTCCTCATCATAACACTCTTCTTAGCCCTCCTAGCCTTATTCCTCCCAAACCTTTTAGGAGACGCTGAAAACTTCATCCCAGCAAACCCACTCGTTACTCCTCCCCATATCAAACCAGAATGATACTTTCTATTCGCCTACGCCATTCTTCGCTCCATCCCAAATAAACTAGGAGGAGTCCTAGCCTTACTATTCTCAATCCTTATTCTTATGTTTATCCCCCTTTTACATACTTCAAAACAACGGACTAATACCTTCCGACCCCTCACCCAATTCTTTTTCTGAACCCTTGTAGCCAACACAATTATTTTAACATGAATTGGAGGCCAACCAGTTGAACAACCATTTATTCTCATTGGCCAAATCGCTTCCATTACCTACTTTTCTTTATTTCTCATTATTACCCCACTCATTAGCTGATGCGAAAATAAAATCCTCAGCCTAAACTAGTTTTGGTAGCTTAACTTAAAAGCGTCGGCCTTGTAAGTCGAAGACTGGAGGTGTAAACCCTCCCCCAAACACATCAGAGGAAGGAGGGTCGAACTCCTGCCCTTGGCTCCCAAAGCCAAGATTCTGCCTAAACTGCCCCCTGATAGCTATTAAAGCATTAAAATCATGTTGAAAAACATGATTTTTATGTACGCCAGTTTGACATATTAATGACATGGCCCACATTCCTTAATATACCACATATCATCCATATCTTAACTCTCATATATAGCTTTTCCACATCTATATAACATATCTATGCTTAATCCTCATTAATCTATATTCCACTATGCCATAACATGTTTTGCTCTATACTCATTAATATACAAACCATTATTCCATAACATTATATTATTAGTCCTCATTTTACTATAATCAACTATTTCATAACATGATACTTCTTATCCCACTATTTATTGATGTTAAAAGAGATGAATGTGGGTTGGTAAGAAACCCGTATCCCGCTATTTAATGGAAAAAATTGTTCGGTTTGTGGCACTGTACTCGAGTTATCCCCAATAATTGATCAAACTTGGCATCTGATTACTGCTCGGGTTCTTTAATCCTTGATCGCGTCAAGAATGATTTTACCCTAGTTCCCTTAATTTCCATATCGTCCTTGATCGTCTCAAGATTTCCAGTCCTCCCTGCTTTTTTATTTCGGTATGAAGCCATCGCTATGCCCCAAGGAGGGCTGAATATAGACATTAAAGTTAAATCTGAGCCTCCCTCGACATATCTTTAATAATACCCATTACTAGTCATTCATGAAGTATGATAGTCAAGTTGATCAACTCTGAGAGGTCGCTAAAAATGACGCCATAGTGGGCAAGTTTCGATTTTATTGATTAACGAAGCAAATCAGTAAAAAAAACACTATCTTAACCCCCAGGCAAATTAAAATTCCAACAATATTGCGTGTAAAATACATTTCATTATTCTAATACATTCTTCACTTTATCTGGCATAAAATAAGCTATTTATAAGCTTTCCCCCTTCTTCCGAAGATTAAAGGAGGCCTCCATAAAATAAAGCTTTTTTCTTGTAAAAACCCCCCCACCCCCCTAATATACACAGACTTCTCGAAAAACCCCAAAAACGAGGGTCAAATGTATATTATTCTGTAATAGCATGTGGTAATATCTCGCTATATATTGTGCACAATATGAC